ACTTCATTCATTAATTTAGAACATCTCTTCCTTGATGGCTAGTATCTATTGATCCTTTCCAAATTAGAAGCAAGGAGAGGGGGAATTGCTCGGGTTGGTTTTCCTGAATGACACAATTTCAATATCTATTTCTGTAGATCATAAATTACCCGAATCCTTTTTGATAGACCCCTACTCTATTTAGTAGTTCATCAAAGTGAAATTTTTTTTTTTAATTCATTGACTAAGTGACTAAGTTCTATTTTCTCAAAAAAATTTACCTCTATTTTTTTGTTTGTTCACTCTTTTTCTTTTTGGTATGCATACGTAAAAACTATGAAAAAAGAGTTCGGATAAACCTGGAAAAAATCGAAACAAAGAAAAGAACAGTAATCTTTAACAATAGTAATCTTTGACGAACGAGATCAAAAACCATTATTATGTATGTCGACACAAGAAAGGAATGTGCAAAATTCCCTTCTTGTGTCGAAGACTAAGAAGAGAAAGAATCCTTTGCTTTCTATTCTCCACTTACTTATTTTATGGTTAGTATCCAGTAGAATTTTCGATTTTTGACTCTATTAAGTAGTCTATTAGACTAGAAAACTATTGATCTATTCAATTTTCTATTCTAGGACATTGAAACAATAATGCAATAATGACATAGTCAGTCACGTTGCTCCAACTTGGCTTGAAAAAAGAAAGAAGGAATAAAGTAAAAGAGTCTTCTTCTTCACAATATACATACTATGACTAGGACTGGAGTACAAATAATTGCCAACAAGAATTTTATTCTTTTTATGAAATTCTTTTTATGAAATCAACTCGATACTGATAAAATGGCGAATCTAGAAATTCATTTCGGCCAATTGAACCTTCTCAAACTGTTTCTTCTTAAGAACCAAAAATATTTGTGCCAAAATAACAGATGCCAAGAAGAACAAAAGGCCTTGGACACGTAATGGATCTTGAAGTACTATTTCCGCATCCCCTTGGCCAAATCCACCCACATTAGGATTACTAGTTAATGGCTGATCAAGTTTGATAGATTCGCCCTCTGAAACAAGAAGTTCGGGTCCTGGGGGGATAATATCAACTACTTGACGTCCATCCAACGCATCCGTTATGGTTATTTCATATCCACCTTTTTCTTTTCGTATGATTTTACTTACTATACCAGCCCCTGTAGCATTATAAACTGTATTGTTACTCTTGCTCCCATCCGGATAAATCTGGCCCCTTCCTCTATTCCCGCCTACATATATGGGATATTTTAAAAAGTGAACATCTTTATTAGTAGCGGGGTCCGGAGAAAGAATAGGAAAGGTTATTTCACTATATTTCTGACCAGGAACAGGACCTATAACAAGAATATTTTTTTTAGTGGGGCGGTAGTTTTGAAAAGACGGATTGCCTATCTTTTCTTTCATCTCAGGCGAAATGCGATCGGGGGGGGCTAATTCAAACCCCTCAGGTAAAATAAGAACAGCCCCCACATTCAACCCCCCCTTTTTACCATTAGCAAGAACTTGTTTCACTTGCATATCATAAGGAATTCGAACAACTGCTTCAAATACAGTATCAGGAAGTACCGCTTGTGGAACCTCAATTTCCACGGGCTTGTTAGCTAAATGGCAATTGGCACATACAATCCGCCCGGTCGCTTCTCGTGGATTTTCATAACCCTGCTGTGCAAAAATGGGATATGCATTTGAAATGGATGTACGGGTTATGATATATATCATAATCGATACGGAAATAGAGCGAGTAATCTCTTTCTTTATCCAAGAAAGGCTATTTTGAATTTGCATTGTCCAATCATTGATCCCGAAAATTTCTACAATAAAATTAGGTAGGTCGCTTATATAGTCCCTATCCACAATTCTGCGATTTACTGAAATAATTTTACTGGAAAATAGGCATAGGAGAAATCCGCGTATCGGTCGAAAGAGTAAGTACGGTTTTAAATGTTTGTTTTGCTTTTTAAAATGTTTTGCTTATGTAACATATTGATGTTAGTTGTTAGTTGGCTCAGTCATTCATTGAATCATAAATCACTACAAGTGATGGAGATACACGATTTAAATAACGAAAGATCCAATATTTAAAAATTGTATCTATAATGACTGGAAAAGTGGAAACAAGACCAGATATAATTTGGTCGTTATGAGCAAATCCAAAATCTTTGTAGACATAGCCAATCATAAGTTCCCACCCGTGGGGTGAATGGAATCCGATACATAAATCCGTTAATAAAAGAATAGAAAAAGCTTTTATTGTGTCACTTAAGTTATATAGGAATTCTTGAACCCAAGAGTTAAGAATAACAAGTTCTTCATTACCCAGTATAGAATAACCACTGAAAATAATGAACCAGATTATATTTGTTGATAAGCGCAAAATCATATGGATAGTATCCTCGTTATGCATCTTCATCAATTGGATCGTTTCCTTGTGGATCCCGATACGAAGCGTTTGTAGATCTGTTTGCGGTTCTTCTTTTATCATTTCGTTCAAGAGTAAAAGTTCTTCTAATTCTATGAATTTTTCTAGAATACTCTTTTCTTGAATATCAGTCAACAAAGTTTCAGATTGCCTAGTATTCCACCAATTAGTAACCCAGGATTCAATACTTTTATTAAATGAGAGAGAGATCCACCAGGGCAAAAATACTATAGATGTAAGATATAGAAGAGGAAGAAATAATTTCTTTTTTGCCATTTTTTCATCTCTAAATTTGAATTCTTAATCAACCCACCTGATTCGTCAAATTTTTTTGATCTAATATTACATTTTTATATTAACTATAAGTTCTATTACAAGGGATCTAACTTATGTGAATCTATTTCATATTTTTTATTGATTTTTAATTTAATTTGTGATTCCGCGGTTAGTCCTTGAATCTAGAAAGAATACAGAAATAGAATAAGAGACGCATTCGAATGAAGAAATAATTCAAAAAATATTGTTTCCAGATACGTCCATTGATCAAATTGGAAGCCCTTTCGATGAATTCCTGAAAGAACCACTTCAATGAATATTATTCGGATTTCGAACCAAAGGAGCTCCCCTTCTGTCAAAATAGAAACTATTTTGAAAAAAAAAACAAAACCTTAAGCTATGCTATAGAAAGAAAAGAGAATTCTTGAATTCCCCCCCACCGAGAAAGAATTTTTTCTTCATTTCTAAAGTTAATTTGAAAATACTTCAATTGGTACGCGCAAGAAATAGGCCAATTCAGCAGCTTTTTGCTCAATTTCTCGCCGAGTCAAATTCTCATCACTACGCGTCAAGGGAATGTCCCCCCGTCCTTTGATTTCCATATAAAGGATCCGACGAGCATAAATCCTCCCTTTAACTTCTTCTATTCTGATGGACTGAATATCTTTCATACGGAATCGTAGGAAGATACGACGGTTTTTTCCCGGAAATCCCCAACGAAAAATACACCCTATTCCTTCTTTTTTATCGAATCGATCGTAGCCACTACCCACATTCCATGAAATTGTGCACCACAAATAGGAACTAATAAAGAGACCCGCGATACCGTAGAAAGACATCACGATTCCCTGTGGGAAAAAATGGATTTCCTGAGACGGAACTAAGGATATCAAATTCGTACCGAGATAACTAGAAGTTCCAACCAATACGAATCCTAATGAACCTAAAAAAAGGATAAAGGCCCAGCAGAAATTACTTATTTTTCGAGACCCCACTATAAGTTCTATCCATATAGGTTTTGATTGCCAACTCATACTAGATCCAGTTACATTTTATTGGAATTGAGAAAATAGTCAAAATGGATTTTATTTTTCCTTTTTTTTTATTCCCGAAGTAACTCTCATCAACTAGCACCATTCTGATGTAACTCTTTACTTTAGGAAAAATTGATCAAATTGGTTAGGGCTAAAATCACAAATAATAATACCATTCACTTTATATGATCTCCCATCGATATATGATCTCCTCTATATCCATATAGATAAGATACATTGATTTTACATTTCAGATATCCGCCTCGATTCCGATCTATTTGAATATAGCCATAACTCATTTACCCATATCATCTAGTTAGTTACGCATACATAACAAAAATTCCCCCTCATTTATGTTTTGAAGAAGCGCCATATGCTCCACCCTATTCTATTAAATAGAGATCCGTGTTTGTTATCTACATCTAAGTTTTAAAAAAATATGGGACCGTCGGATCTAAACAATCTTGTTTTTTTGAACATGAAGAGATAAAGAAGCCATTGCCATTGCCGGAAATACTAGGCCTACTAAAGGCACAAAAATGGAGGGTAAGTTTGTCATAGAATGGGTACCTCGATGTAATATTTGTACCTGTTATAAAGATAGCTTATAATAATTATAATTCGTATATAATTATACTAAGTATATCTAAGTGAGTATATAGAATAAAGAAATGCAAGGCATGTCTAATTAAAGAATTTATATGTATAATTAAATAAATAAAAAGAAATAAGACTTATTCATCTTTCTACATGAAATAGAAAAATATATGGATGAGAAAACCTATTCTTGTCTTATCATTTGAATTCCAATTTTGATTTAATTAGAAATTTTCTCCAAAGATTCACTATAATTCGATCCACGAAGAGGGATTGGATTCTTAGGCAAATTAGAGATTTCTCGGTAGAAAGGATGCTATACTCTATAACTATATTTTCTATATTTGAATTCTATGTACATCCACAGCAAAAAGGAAAAAGAAAATTCTGCCTTATGCGAAATTCAAATTAGGCAAATAAACCGAATTTTCTTTTTTTTTTGTTGATAGAGGTTTCCTGATTACTAATGATTAATACCGGTATAAAAAAAAAGAATTGTCCACATGATTCTTTATTTTTAAAATTTACAATAAAATCTTATGTCATCAAAGAAAAAATACATTCTTCGGTTTTTGACTTTGATTCCGATAAACTAACTATTTTTTTTTCACTACAAATAAAATAATTGAACGTAAGTTTAAGGCACTCCTTCCTACTTAATGGAATGGA